ATAGAGATTCAAAAACAAATCGATGAAATGAAAATTAAAATCTATACGGCATCCTCCAAATTAGTCAATGAAAATCAACCACGAGAAATCAAAGAATTAGAACGGAATCTACGAAAAGAATTTTACTGTGTGAACCGAAAACTTAACCTTACTATCACAAGAATTGCACAGCCTTATAGAAATCCTAAGATTCTTGCAGAATTTATATCCAACCAATTAAAGAATAGAGTTTCATTTCGAAAAGCAATGAAAAAGGCGATTGAATTAAGTGAAAAAGCAAAGACAAAAGGAATTCGAGTCCAAATTGCAGGACGTCTTGACGGAAAAGAAATTGCCCGGGTTGAATCGATCCAAGAAGGTCGGCTTCCCCTACAAACCATTCGAGCGAAAATTGATTATTGTTCCTATCCAGTTCAAACTATCTATGGGGTATTAGGCATCAAAATTTGGATATTTATAGACGGAGAATAATAAACCTTGCCCTTCCCTTCTATTCGATGATGGAATAAAAACCGAGAAAGCCATTTTTTCTTTTTCTGTTGAATCAAAAAAACTGAAATAAAAAATTCGCATTCTTAATTCTTCGTAATTCTCTAGGGGTTAATAACAATTCAATTGAACGTTTGATATAATTGCTATGCTTAGTGTGTGACTCGTTGGTTTTTTAGGGCTGGGATAAAAATCAGTTCCATAGGATAAACTAATAACTATAGAAATAATAACCAACTCATCGCTTTACATTATCTGGATCCAAAGACCCAGTCAAGATATGAGAAATCAATCATATCCTTGTAGCAACTGAAATCTTTTTAGATAAAGAAAAACAAAAAATCTGATTCGAAGTTGTGAAGAGAAATAAAGAAAAGAAAATAAGGATGTGGATAACTAGAAGGGTGAGAGAAAGAAAGAAAAAGAAGATTAATGATATCTAATTCCCATATGTAATATGTAAGGTCTATGAGGCATCTCATAAAAAAAGTGCAGTGTAAGAAAGCACCAATCCGGATTGATCCATAATAAAAGAATCTGTCCATAGAACAAAACAAAAAAATCAAGAGCTTCGAGCCAATAAAGACTGAGAAGATTGGCTCAAGAACAAATTCCATTGCGAGCTCCATTGCAGAATTCAGACCTAACCATTAAGTAAAAAGCGATGGGAACGACGGAACCTGTGGATCTAAAAGATTCTATTGAAAATGAATTCTAATGATTCATCGATCTGGATGGCGGAAGGGACCAGAGACCAATTCATCTATTCGAAAAAGTTATGAACTATTTCTCCAACCGAATAGAAGTTGAATTGAAAGAGTAAATATTCGCCCGCGAAAACTTTATTTTCTTGGATTTCTAAATTTGAGCCAATTAAATACGAGAATATGGTTCGGTTCAATTAAAGGATAAAAAACAAAAGAAAGATTCTCTATAACCATATAAAAAAATTTACACTAACTATTAAGAGTTCTTATAAATAGTTATTTTTTTTGTTAGCTATCTATATAAACATGGATTAAATGAAATCCATACTTCGGTGTATTACTTATACTTATTAACTACATGTATATCTTAATTTAAATTATATTCTATCTGAAGTTCATTAAAATTCAATATTTTTGAATACCTTTATTCGCGAGGAGCCGGATGAGAAGAAACTCTCACGTCCGGTTCTGTAGTAGAGATGGAATTGAAAACCAACCATCAACTATAACCCCAAAAGAACCAGATTCCGTAAACAACAGAGAGGAAGAATGAAGGGAATCTCTTATCGAGGTAATCATATTTGTTTCGGTAAATATGCTCTTCAGGCACTTGAACCTGCTTGGATCACATCTCGACAAATAGAAGCAGGTCGGCGGGCAATGACACGAAATGCACGCCGCGGCGGAAAGATATGGGTACGCATATTTCCAGACAAACCGGTTACAATAAGAGCCGCAGAAACACGTATGGGTTCGGGTAAAGGAGATCCTAAATATTGGGTAGCTGTTGTTAAACGAGGTCGAATACTTTATGAAATCAGCGGAGTAACACAAAATATAGCCAGAAAGGCTATTTCAATAGCAGCGTCCAAAATGCCTATACGAACTCAATTCATTCTTTCGAGATAAAATTTTGACAAAAGAAATAAGTTGTGTGGATAAAAAAACAATCGCAGGTACAGGTTTCGTTTTTTGGACAAACAATATTTTTTCTTCGCCCTTTACTTTGCATTTTAAAGAACAAATCAAAAATGATATGATTCAACCTCAGACCTATTTGAATGTAGCGGATAACAGCGGGGCTCGAAAATTGCTGTGTATTCGCATCATAGGAGCCAGCAATCGTCGATATGCTCATATTGGTGACGTTATTATTGCTGTGATCAAAGAGGCAGTTCCAGAAATGTCGCTAGAAAGATCAGAAGTGGTCAGAGCTGTAATTGTACGTACTTGTAAAGAACTCAAACGCGACGACGGTATGATAATACGATATGATGACAATGCTGCAGTTGTCATTGATCAAGCGGGAAATCCAAAAGGAAGTCGAGTTTTTGGTGCCATTGCAGAGGAATTGAAACAGTTCAATTTTACGAAAATAATTTCATTAGCTCCCGAAGTATTATAAAATGAGACCATAATATAGTTCCAAAATATGGTTATAGTAAGCTATTTGAAAGAAATAGATTAAGAGTCAGTTAGTGGATTGTGTTTCACGCATATACCCTTCAAAATTCATAGTCATAAACAAGAAAAACATGTTGATTATATCAAAATTTGGAGGCATTAATACCTTTAATTCATTATGGGGAAGGATACTATTGCTGACCTGCTAACCTCTATACGAAATGCTGAGATGGCTAGAAAAAGAGTGGTTCGAATAGCATTTACTACTATCAGTGAAAGTATTGCTAAAATACTTGTACGAGAAGGTTTTCTCGAAAACGTAAGAAAACATCGAGAAAACAACAAATCTTTTTTGGTTTTAACTCTACGAAGGAATTGGAAAAGAAATAGAAAAATTTTAAATTTAAAACGGATCAGTCGACCTGGCCTACGAATCTATTCGAACTATCAACGAATTCCTAGAATTTTAGGCGGGATGGGGATTGTAATCCTTTCTACTTCTCGAGGGATAATGACAGACCGAGAAGCTCGATTAGAAAGAATCGGCGGAGAAAGTTTGTGTTATATATGGTAATGCTTCTAATATCCAAATGAAATTCGCAACTTTCTATTTGTGACAAAGAAGAGAAGGGGGGCAGGTTGTCTAATATCGTGTCTCATCTACGACCTCATCTTTGAAAACGACATATATTGTTTGTATATGGTACAGAATAAAAGAGATTTTCATTAAAATGAAAAACATAAAATAATCGAGTTCTTGGTTATAGTTCGGGAAAGATACGGCTTAGGGATCCTACCAGGGGATCACGCCAAAATTGAAGTAAGTCCTTATGATTCAACGAAAGGACGTATAATTTCTCGACTTTGCGAAAAACAAGATGCAAAAAATTAGGTATTTTTTCAACTTCAACATTCAATAGGATTCGAGATGCAAAATTTCAAGAAAATTATTTTCTTCCAAGAAGTAGATTCCGAATTAAAGTTAAGGGTCGGCAAATATGAAAATAAGAGCCTCTGTTCGTAAAATTTGTGAAAAATGTCGATTAATACGCCGGCAGGGCCGAATGATAGTAATTTGTTCCAACCCAAGACATAAACAAAGACAGGGATAATAAGACTCGGGAAAGGACCCGATATTCAAATAAAAGAGGGAATCTTTTTTGACATGAAATGGATATATCCATATATCTCTGACTCATATTTATGAGATTATAAAATATGGCAAAAGCTCTACGGGAATTTCGTTCGTATATTCAACGTAAGCGTGCACGTAAGAAGACACGTAGAATACGAAAAGGGGTTATTCATATTCAAGCAGGTTTTAATAATACCATTGTGACTGTTACGGATGTAGAGGGTCGAGTGATTTCTTCGTCCTCTGCCGGTATTTGCGGCTTCCGGAGTAAGCGAAAAGGGTCGCCATTTGCTGCTCAAACCGTAGCACTAGACGCTATGCGTATAGTATTGATGAAACGAGCACAAGTCCTGATAAAAGGTACCGGTCTCGGAAGAGACGCAGCATTACGAGCTATTCTCAAAAGGGGTCTACGAGTAACTTTTGTAAGGGATGTAACTCCTTTGCCACATAATGGCTGTAGACCTCCGAACAAAAGACGCGTGTAGAAATCAAAATAGAAGAAATTTCAAGAGCAAGAGAAACAAGAGAAATAAATGATTCAATGATCTGATTAAATAATATCATTATGGTTCGAGAGAAAGTAAGAGTATCTACTCGGACACTACAGTGGAAGTGTGTGGAATCAAGAGCAGACAGTAAACGTCTTTATTATGGACGCTTTATTCTGTCTCCACTTATGAAAGGTCAAGCTGACACAATCGGCATTGCGATGCGACGAGCTTTGCTTGGAGAAATAGAAGGAACATGTATCACACGCGCAAAATCTGAGAAAATACCACATGAATATTCTTCCATAGTTGGTATTCAAGAATCAGTACATGAAATTTTATTGAATTTGCAGGAAATTGTATTGAGAAGTCATCTATATGGAACTTGTGACGCAGCCATTCGTGCTAGGGGCCCCGGATATGTAACCGCTCAAGATATCATCGCACCGCCTTTTGTCGAAATCATTGATAATACACAGCATATAGCTACCTTGACAGAACCAATTGACTTGTGTATTTTTTTAAAAATCGAAAGGAGTCGCGGATATCATACAACAGAAAAGATGATTATAGATGGAAGTTATCCTATAGGGGGTATATTCATGCCTGTTCGAAATGTGAATCATAGTATTCATTCTTATGGGACTGGAAATGAGAAACAAGAGATACTCTTTCTTGAAATCTGGACAAATGGAAGTTTCACTCCCAAAGAAGCACTTCATGAAGCCACTCGGAATTTGATTGATTTCTTTATTCCCTTTTTACATACAGAAG